GTCAGGAACCAGATTTGAACTGGTGACACGAGGATTTTCAGTCCTCTGCTCTACCTGCTGAGCTATCCCGACCATTTCCGACGCGCCTTCTTTCTAATTTTAGTAAATGACTTGAGTCTATGTCAATAAAAGTCAATAAAAAAAAAAAGATATTCTAAAGCTATTCTAAAGTCTTATCATTGTTAATCATTCCAATTTTATTTTAAAAGGGATTCCTTGTTTTACTCAAAGAAGTTCGTTTGGATGTCTATCCTATCTATCACAAAACTTGTGAAAAGAAATGAAAAGAAAAAATGCAGCCCGGATACATTTGTGAAAAACTCGAATAAATGAGAAAAATAAATGAGAAAGATAACGAATTTTGAATCGTTAACGAAAAGAGAGAATAAGATAAACAATTAGGGAGTCGGGTGGGCCCCTTTTTGGGGATAGAGGGACTTGAACCCTCACGATTTCTAAAGTCGACGGATTTTCCTTTTACTATAAATTTCTTTGTTGTCGATATTGACATGTAGAATGGGACTCTATCTTTACTCTCGTCCAATTAATCAGCAGATTCTGGGGTGAATGATCTGATCAATGAATATTCGATCCTTTCGTCAACTTGGAATCGATTCAAATCAAAGCAATGTTTTTTTTTTTTATTATTATTTGATATTTGAATTATTAATTATTTCATTTTTCATATAACATAGAAAAAAATACAGATTTGGGTCGGTTGTCATTAATCATTTGAGATAGTATTTCAGTACGTATGCCTATGTATTATGTATATAGGGTTATACTTTACTTTACCTTTCTTTTTTTCTGGAATTTTAACTTTAGCAGAAGGATTCCCTTACTTGTACTTGACTAATGCAACGCAGTCAACTCTATTTGTTAGAACAACTTCCATTGAGTCTCTGCACCTATCCTTTTGTATTCTTATTCTGTCTTTATGAACCTTTGTTTGTTTTCGAAAAATAGGATTTGGCTCAGGATTGCCCCTTTTTTTTCCGGGGTTTCTCTGAATTTGAAAGTTATCACTTAGTAAGTTTCCATACTAAGGCTCAATTCAATTAAGTCCGTAGCGTCTACCAATTTCGCCATATCCCCTCTTTGTTTTGTGTTTTGAGATTCAAATCTTATTATTATGTTATTATGTCATTCCCTTTTTTCTTTCATTTCTATTCTATTCTACTGGAACTGTTAAAGTCATTAGATACCGATTCCTATATTCCTATATTCCTAGAATAGTGTTTCCTCTTATTTTAATATTTTATTTGATTTCTTGTCTAGCCTCTTTCATATCTATTTTGGACCCCTAATTTGGTCTAATCAGAAATCATTCTATCATTTCTGTATCCGCAATTCAATAATTCAATATAGATGCATATATACCACATTTATTCTATATGTTTTTCTTCGAATCATTTTTATTGTGCAATTTTGAATACTCGAACGGTCAATTCTTTTCTTTTTTTTTTATATATTCAGTTCATTTTTCTATATTCATTTAATTTAATTATTAATTACTACGAATGAAAAGTGAATAGCTAAGGTTCCAGTAGTTTACTAAATTCCTGTGCATGTACAATTTCTGTTATGTGAGCCCGCTTAGCTCAGAGGTTAGAGCATCGCATTTGTAATGCGATGGTCATCGGTTCGATTCCGATAGCTGGCTTTTTTTTTTTCTATTTTTTTTTTTTTATTCTATATACATTCTTTGTGTATACTTTGTATATATACAATAAGGTCCGGATATTGATAGAATCCATCTCATTTGTAGTATATCAGTATTTTTTGTAGTATAATACTTCAGTAGATTTTGCCTCATTTATCATATTTATCCTTTAGTTCAGTTTTAATTTAGGTTTATGAAATTTCAATAAAATAAAGAAAATAAGGAGTCTTTATGTCACGTTACCGAGGGCCTCGTTTCAAAAAAATACGCCGTCTGGGGGCTTTACCGGGACTAACTAGTAAAAGGCCTAGAGCCGGGAGCGATCTTAGAAATCAATCGCGCGCCGGTAAAAAATCTCAATATCGTATTCGTTTAGAAGAAAAACAAAAATTGCGTTTTCATTATGGTCTTACAGAACGACAATTGCTTAAATACGTTCGTATCGCCGCAAAAGCCAAAGGGTCAACAGGTCAGGTTTTACTACAATTACTTGAAATGCGTTTGGATAACATCCTTTTTCGATTAGGTATGGCGTCAACTATTCCTCGAGCCCGCCAATTAGTTAACCATAGACATATTTTAGTTAATGATCGTATAGTAGATATACCAAGTTATCGCTGCAAACCCCGCGATATTATTACAGCGAAGGATGAACAAAAATCTAGAGTTATGATTCAAAATTCTCTTGATTCATTCCCCCAGGAGGAATTGCCAAAACATTTGACTCTTCACCCATTCCAATATAAAGGATTGGTCAATCACATAATAGATAGTAAATGGATTGGCTTGAAAATAAATGAATTGTTAGTTGTAGAATATTATTCTCGTCAGACTTAAACCTAACTAAAATAACAAGGGTTCGAACAATTTTGTCCCCTGTCACCTAAGTAAAGAGACAAAAGGTATGGGTTTTCTTGGGGGATTTTTATCCCATTGATATATCCTAGAATGATAGGGGCATTTTCATTCCTTGTCCACTCGTATTTTCTGTTCCACAGAAATTAGGAATAGAGAATCCATATCAAAGAAAGATAGAACTCTTGGAATAAGGGTATCCATTGTTAGGTGATTTGATATATTGCGGTCAATAGCATTTCAGTAACATTGATAAATTAGGTGAAGGTGCGGAAAGAGAGGGATTCGAACCCTCGGTAAACAAAAGCCTACATAGCAGTTCCAATGCTACGCCTTCAACCACTCGGCCATCTCTCCTACATAATGATTAGGATAATGATTATGGCCCCGAAAGCGAGTGAATCGCGAGTCAATCCCGATTTGAGAATGAAGATAACTGTCACTGCAACTATTGATGTAATTATTCCAACTGTATTTATTATCATATAGAATTTAGTATCATATATATTAGATTAGATGTTGGATAGGTACGGTACGTACAATTAATTCTAACTATAAACTATAAAAAATAGAAAACTTTAAATCATTTAATCAAAGAAAGACTTTTCCTTCGGGGCTAGGGGGATAAAGAAATTTTTTTTTTGTGAAAAACTTTTTCTTAAAAACAATAAACAATAAAGATATATATCTATTTATGTTTGCTGTTTGCGAAGATGACGTTCCCGTCTTTTTCTGATATCTATACCGGCTAAAATAACGGGATTGGAACGACTCGAACACGCGGTCTATCTTTTTTTATGAGTTAAGTCTGTTTTTATGTTATTTCGTACTGTATAATTACTTTTTTTGTAGGATCGTTTTCTAACGAGAGGTAATTAAAAGAAATTTTAAAATGGATTGCTACCTATGCCTAGATCCCGGATAACTGGAAATTTGATTGATAAGACCTTTACAATTGTAGCCAATATCTTATTACGAATAATTCCGACAACTTCAGGAGAAAAAGAGGCATTTACTTATTACAGAGATGGTGTGATTTGATTTCTTTTATTTACCGCGTCGAGTTTTAGGAGAAAGACACATTAGCCGGGATAGAAAGATTTGAAAAAAACTCTACGTTTATTGAAGGTGAAGTTTCTAAAAAAACATTCCTTCTGTCGTGTATCCCCGATTAATGCAGCCTCAGATGTTTCAATTGTCGATTCTAGCATTGAGCGAAAAGGTTACACCTATGGCTATGGGTTATGTATTGCAGGTTAATACTGCTCCACTAGTACCACTAGGCGGCATAGAGGAAGAAGCACTACGCTTAGGAATCAACAACACGAAAACTTTGCTCTAAATTTCCCCTTTTCCTTATTGGGATCGGGACTAAGAAGAATGGTTGGGACAACAAATATCCATCTCATTCGTGCTTTGGATACCCATATAACCATCGAAGACTGTTGAAGTGACTAATTCCTAGAAATTAAGGGATGTTGAGGACAAAGAAATTGTTGGAGTTAACGTAACATTTTTATATTTTTATCTAGTACCAACATCTTGGATGTTAAGAAACGATCTTTTGCAGGAAGGTTGGCTAGAGATTTCTTGTAAAAACACTAGCCCCGCTCAGTTCATAATGAGAATATTTCACTCCTTTTTGATTCTATGTATTAGGCTTATTATGCACATAAGGGAGGAGCCGTATGAGATGAAAACCTCACGTACGGTTCTGGAACGGAGATTCTTTGAATCGAATAACGACCGTAACGGATGTCTGCTCAATCCGAAGGAAATTATGCGGAAGCTTTACAGAATTATTATGAAGCTATGCGACTAGAAATCGATCCCTATGATAGAAGTTATATACTCTATAATATAGGCCTTATTCACACAAGTAATGGAGAACACACAAAAGCTTTGGAATATTATTTTCGGGCATTAGAACGAAACCCTTTCTTACCACAAGCTTTTAATAATATGGCCGTAATCTGTCATTACGTGCGACTATCTACACTATAGAAAGAAAAAGGAAAGAAAGAGCAAAATCTACTAGTAATCTACTAGTAAAAAAAATAAAAAAAAAATAGGCTTTCTACATATGGCATCGTCCAAAACAACGATTTTTATCAGCTGTAGCAAAGAAATAAACTTCATAGAAATCGAAATATGAAAAAAGAAATATGCCTAGATACTTTATTCTATGGATAAAGGATCTAATTGATAGAGGAAGCACCGTAAAGATCAATTAGCGAAATTTTTGCCGATACAATAAGAACTGCTTACTTAATGTCATAATATGAGACAAAAGCTAGGAATCCACTTATGTAATGGAGTCGACCCCCTAAAGTATTGAGCAGCGGTGTAGCATCAGATCCCAAAGATAGTAAGCCTTTTCTTTCTTATGAGAGAAGGTCTTTTTCAAAGATTCTATATAAATAGAAATTTCTATATGAAACCGAGATAGTTACCTTGCAGAAAATTGTGTAGAACACCTACG